AGCATCTATAGGATAACTTCCATTTTGAGAGTTAGTTGTTGGTTTCGTACGATATCCACGATCTCGCCTGATTTGTAATCCAATACACAAATCCATTGGTTCCGTCAGGTTAGCTATATGTTGTGTTGTGTCAACTATTTCCACGGAAGGTGGTGAGATGATATCTTGAGCGGTTACGTATTTAGGGCCCCTGGCGCAAATGGATGCGTCTCTAACTCCATATATATTACTTCTCAATACAATTTCTTTCAAATTTAGTAAAATTTCATGTACCGATTCTTCAATACCTATTATCGTAGAATATTCATGCGGCACTTTCTCAGAGTTTGCACGTGTGATACATGTTCCTTCTATTTCTCCAAGTAAAGCCCTTCGCATACTAATACCTATAGTATCGGCTTGACCTTTCATAAGCGGGGACAGAACGAAACGACCATAATAAAGACGTTTACTGTCTACTCTCGATTCAACACACCTCCACTGTAGTGTTCGAGTGGATCCTGCTACTTCCTCTCGAACCATACTATACTAATACTATTATTTGATCAGATCATTGAATCATTTATTTCTCTTGAAATCCGTTTTTTTCTTATTTCTACACACGTCTTTTTTTAGGGGGTCGACATCCATTATGTGGCATAGGTGTTACATCACGTACGAAACTTAATAGTATACCACTTCTACGAATGGCTCGTAATGCTGCATCTCTTCCGAGACCAGGACCTTTTATCATAACTTCTGCTCGTTGCATACCCTGATTAACTACTGTACGAATAGCATTTAACGCCGCTGCTTGAGCAGCATAGGGTGTCCCTCTTCTTGTCCCTTTGAATCCGGAAGTACCAGCGGAGGCCCAGGAAACTACCCGACCTCGTACATCTGTAACAGTTACAATGGTATTGTTGAAACTTGCTTGAACGTGAATAATTCCTTTTGGTATTCTACGTCCATTCTTACGTGAACCAATACGCCCATTCCTACGTGAACCGATTCTTGGTATAGCTTTTGTCATATTTTATCATCTTATAAATATAAGTCAGAAATATACGGAAAGAAAAGATACGGAAATATCCATTTCATATTAAAAGAAATCCTTTATTTTTGTCTTTTCTTTAGAAAGTTCTTTTTTAGAAAGATTATCCCTGTCTCTGCTTATGTCTCGGATTGGAACAAATCACTATAATTCGTCCGCGCCTACGGATCAGTCGACATTTTTCACAAATTTTACGAACGGAAGCCCTTATTTTCATATTTCTTATTCCTTACCTTAATTTTGAATCTATTCCTTGGAAGAAAATAAGTCTCTTGAATTTTTTTTTAACTTCGAATTGTATCGTCATGAAAGGAATGCTTTAAAAATCACCTAATCATTCGAATCTTTGTTGCGAAGTCTATAAATTATACGTCCCCTGGTTGAATCATAACAACTTACTTCAATTTTTACTCTATCCCCAGGTAGTATCCGTATAAAACTGCGCCGGATCCTTCCCGAAACATAACCTAGAATTACATCTTTATTATCTAGGCGGACCCGAAACATACCGTTGGGAAGTGATTCAGTAATTAAACCTTCATGAATAAATTTTTGTTCTTTCATTCCAGGTAACTTCCTTGAAGTATCAACTAATGGAGGAAGAGTTATATAACTCACTTTTCCTCTCTATTTCACAAATAGGAAGTTAGAGAGAAAATTAGGATACCAGAGGAGGAGGATCACCATATATATAACAAAAGTTCGCCTCCAATTTTTTCTCGTCGAGCTTCTCGATCTGTCATTATACCTCGGGAAGTAGAAAGAATTACAATTCCTATTCCACCTAAAATCTTAGGAATTTGTTGATAGTCGGAATAAATGCGTAAACCGGGTCGGCTGATACGCTTTAAAATAGTTCTGTGTATTCTTTTCCTAGTCTTTCTATGTCGCAGAGTTGAAACCAAGAAATATTTGTTACCTTCCTGATGTTTCCGAACGTTTTCAATAAAACCTTCTCGTAGAAGTATTTTCACAATATTTTCGGTGATATTAGTAGATGCTATTCGAACCGTTCCTTTTTTATTCATGTCAGCATTTCTTATAGAAGTTATTATATCGGCAATAGTGTCCTTACCCATGACGAACTATAATTATTGGTGCCTCCTAATTTTGATATAATCAACATGTTTCCTTTTTTTCTTTGTTTTATTTTCTTTCTTTTTTTTTTTTTTATTATAAAATTATTTATTATTAAAAGTATATGCGTGAGACACAATCTACTAATCTACTAAATTTGATCTATTTTAGATGTTCTGATATATCATAGTCCCATCTAGTAGTATTTATAATACCTCGGGAGCCAATGAAACTATTTTAGTAAAATTCAACTGTCTCAATTCCCGAGCGATCGCACCAAAAACTCGAGTTCCTTTTGGATTTCCTTCTTGATCAATGACAACCGCAGCATTGTCATCATATCGTATTATCATACCGTTGTCACGTTTGAGTTCTTTACAAGTACGTACAATTACAGCTCTAATTATTTCCGATCTTTCTAGTGGCATATTAGGCACTGCTTCTTTGATTACAGCAACAATAACGTCACCAATATGAGCATATCGATGATTACCAGCTCCTATGATTCGAATACACATCAATTCTCGAGCTCCGCTGTTATCCGCTACATTCAAAAGGGTCTGAGGTTGAATCATATCATTTTATTGGAATCCGTTATTTTAATGCAAAGGATGAAGGAAAAAAGAAATATTCTCTGTCCAGAAATAAATAAACTTGCCGTTGTTTTTTCATCCTCAATACACTGTTTAGTTCTACATACCTATCCTGACAAATTGAGTTCGTATAGGCATTTTGGACGCAGCTAGTGAAATAGCTGCTTTGGCTACAGCTTCTGATACTCCGCCCATTTCATAAAGTATTCGACCTGGTTTAACAACGGATACCCAATATTCGGGGGATCCCTTCCCCGAACCCATACGTGTTTCCGCAGGTCTTACTGTAACAGGTTTGTCGGGAAATATACGTAACCATATTTTTCCACCACGACGCGCATATCGTGTCATTGCTCTTCGCCCCGCTTCTATTTGTCTAGCTGTGATCCAAGCGGGTTCAAGTGCCTGAAGAGCGTATCTGCCGAAACAAATACGATTGCCCCGACAAGATATTCCCTTCATTCTTCCTCTATGTTGTTTACGAAATCTGGTTCTTTTGGGGTTATAGTTGATGGTCGTTTCTTAATTCCATCTCTACTACAGAACCGGACATGAGAGTTTCTTCTCATCCAGCTCCTCGCGAATGAAAGGATTCAATAATATTACAGATACGCATGTATTTAATAAACTAATACACTAAGACATTTATTAATATTGAATTTGTTTTGTTATACAGGAAGATGTATATACAGGATATGCAGCTAGAATATTTATGTTATGCATATTTATAGATATAAATTATAGATAATGCTTTTTATAATTATAGATAATGCTTTTTATTTTAACGATCCTTGATCCTTATTTTTACCCTTATCAAATGATGCCAAAATATTGTAATGTAATCTCAATAAATAAAGGTTTCGTGGGAATCTCAATAAATAAAGGTTTCGCGGGCGAATATTGACTCTTTACTGTTTTATTCCTAGGTCAACCCATGACTTCTCAGAATAAATAAATTTTTTCTCGGTTCGTTCCGCCATCCCACCCAATGAATTATTCGGATTCGTTTTCAGTAGAATCCTATGCAGTCACAGGTTCCGTCGTTCCCATAGCTTCTCCGTTAATGGTTAGGCCTGAACTCTGCAATGGAGCTCCCAACAAAATTCCTTCTCGAGTCAATCTCCTTAGTTTTTATTAACCCGAGGCTCTTTATTATTATTTATATTCATTCAGTATTGATGCTTTATCACATTGCCTTTATGAGGTAATTCATAGACCATACATATTGGAATCATATATCATTGATATTTTTGTTCTCTCTTTCTATCATCCTTCCATTTATCCACATCCCTTTATTTTTGTTTCACAACCCATAATCAGATTTTTTATGGAAAAGATTTTAGTTGCAGTTGCTGCAACTATATGATTGATCCACTCATCTCATATAGTGACTGTTTCTTGGGATCTCGACAATACGAAGCAATAAGTTGGTTATTAGTTTATTTTTTGGTTATTGGTTTATTTTGTTTTTATTTTTGTTTTTATTTTATTTATTTTATATAGTTATTAAGTTTAAGTAGGGTTTAGTCTATTTTTTTTTAATTCCAAATCTAAACTCTAAAGAAAAATTAACGAGTCACACACTAAGCATAGCAATTATAACAAATGGTCAATCGAATTTTTATTCAACCTTATAGAATTAGAATTGCTCATTTTTGTTTGATTTAACGGAAAAAGAATGAAACAGTTTGTTTTTTTTTGTTCTATCACTGGCCAGAATGGCAAGATAAATAAAGGTCTATTATTCCTCGTCCACAAATATCCAAATTTTGATGCCTAATACTCCATAGATAGTTCGAATTGTATAGGAACAATGATCAATTTTAGCGCGAATTGTTTGTAGGGGAACCCTGCCCTCTCTGATCCATTCGACACGTGCAATTTCTTTTCCGTCAATCCGCCCTGCAATTTGTACTTGCATTCCTTTTGTATCCGTTTGTTCAGCTAATTCAATAGCCTTTTTCATTGCCTTTCGAAACGAAACTCTATTTTTTAATTGTAAAGCTATATATTCCGCAAGAATATTAGGTTGCCCATAAGGTTTTTCAATTCTTGTGATAGCAATGTTGAGTCTTCGGTTCACAGAATTAAATTCTTTTTCTACATTCATCTGTAATTCTTCGATTCCTCGTGTTTGGCCCTCTATTAATAAATTTGGAAATCCAATATAGATTATGACCTGGATCAAATCAATTCTTTTTTTAATTCCTATACGAGCGATTCCTTCGAAACCCGAGGATATTCTCCTATTTTTTTGTACATAGTTCTTGATACAATTCCGTATTTTTTCATCTTCC